AATCATTTCATTTTTTAGTCGGAACCTTAGGTGGTTCTCGAAAAAAGATAGCGAAAAAAATTATCCCTAAAGTAGAGACTAAAAGGAAGGTATAAACCAATGCTTCCATAGATTCGATCGTGGTTTACAATTATAGCTTTCACACCTATTCGTTTGGGCGGGATCTCTTAACATACCATATAAAAAGGGAAAGAATCAAAGAAAAGAAGGTGATTCAAGTCAATATTTCTCGAGTAACTATTCAAACAAAAAAAAATAGAGGCGAAAGATACCACAGCAATCTTGTATCAAACTACTTGTCTCCTTGTAGTCGGATCTCCAAGTTTTTGGAATGCTCCAAATTCCACTTGAGCATCCAAATCTGGATCAATACCAGCAAAAACATCTCTGAACAAGGTTCTAGCCCCATGCCAAATGTGTCCGAAAAAGAAGAGCAAAGCAAACGTAGCATGCCCAAAAGTGAACCAACCTCTTGGACTACTACGAAAAACACCATCGGATTTCAAAGTAGCCCGGTCTAATTCAAAAATTTCACCTAATTGTGCACGTCTAGCATATTTTTTCACAGTAGCAGGATCACTATAACTGACTCCATTGAGTTCGCCACCATAGAACTCGACGGTTACACCTACTTGTTCAACACTATACTTTGATTCTGCCCTTCGAAAAGGAACATCTGCCCTCACAATTCCGTCTCCGTCTACCAAAACTACCGGGAATGTTTCAAAAAAAGTAGGCATACGACGTACAAAAAGCTCGCGCCCTTCTTTATCTCTAAAGACGGGGTGTCCTAACCATCCAACAGCTATTCCATCCCCGCTGTCCATTGAGCCCGCTCTGAATAATCCCCCTTTTGCCGGATTATTACCAATGTAATCATAAAAAGCTAATTTTTCAGGAATTTTAGACCAAGCTTCCGATAAACTCAGATTTTCGGCTAGTCCGGCACCAACTCTTCGATATATTTCTTGCTGGAAGTATCCCTGATCCCATTGATAACGAGTGGGACCAAATAACTCGATTGGAGTAGTTGCTGAACCATACCACATAGTTCCAGCAACAACAAAAGCTGCAAAGAAAACAGCAGCGATACTACTCGAAAGTACAGTTTCAATATTGCCCATACGTAATCCTTTATATAGACGTTGAGGCGGACGGACACTAAGATGGAATAGGCCCGCTAATATTCCCAGTGTACCCGCTGCAATATGATGAGAGGCGATTCCTCCCGGAACAAAAGGATCAAAACCTTCCGCGCCCCACGCTGGACTTACAGATTGTACTTTTCCAGTTAGTCCATAAGGATCGGACACCCATATTCCAGGACCATATAAACCTGTTACATGAAATGCGCCAAAGCCAAAGCAAGCCACCCCTGAGAGAAATAAATGAATTCCAAAGATCTTGGGCAAATCCAAAGAGGGTTTTCCCGTACGTTCATCACAGAATATTTCTAGGTCCCAATACACCCAATGCCAGATGGCCGCCAAAAAGCACAAGCCAGAAAACACAATATGTGCCCCTGCCACGCCTTCATAACTCCAAATACCCGAATTCGTTACAGTTCCTCCTGAAATATTCCAACCACCCCACGAATTGGTTATTCCTAAACGAGTCATGAAGGGTATAACGAACATACCTTGTCTCCACATTGGGTCAAGAACGGGGTCAGAGGGATCAAAAACCGCTAATTCGTATAGAGCCATCGAACCGGCCCAACCAGAAACTAGAGCCGTATGCATTATATGGACAGAAAGCAATCGACCGGGATCATTCAATACGACAGTATGAACACGATACCAAGGCAAACCCATGGAAATACCCCTTTATCAAAAAAAAATAGACACTATGTAACTTTATCACATTGGAATATACTATGTACTTTTCAGCGGATTCTGTATGAGAAAAGGTTACTATTTATTTTATTCTATTCCGTTGAAAATAACGGAAGAATTCTATTCGTAAGAACAAAGAGAAGCAGATCTATTCTATACCCGATAAGTACCAATACGCAATGGGAGCATCGGTCCCATTTTGTGGGAACAAAGGCATGGATACTTGTTTATTATTCGAACAATCGATCCCTTCATTAAAAGTTTTATTTATTCATTCTGTCTTTCTCTAAAAACCTTCCAATTTATGTATAAACTAGTAGAATAAACAGGAAAAAAATGATGAAGACAATAAACTCATTCTTACGTTTCCATATTAAAGTGAAGTATAGTACTTAATTTTTTCTTTAATTTAATGCCCATTGGTGTTCCAAAAGTACCTTTTCGGAGTCCTGGAGAGGAAGATGCAGTTTGGGTTGACGTATAGTGCGACTTGTCAGACATATTGGGTCATATGGGATTTCCCCGTTTTCTCCCCCGATCGAGATATCCTCTGTTTCGCCCAAGAAATATTGTATTGATTGGTTCTTCAATCATTCGGAGCGTAAAGTGAAATTAGATCAATTTCTGTTGAGGATCAATATTATCAATTAGAAGAATTTATGGTTGACTTGGACTAATAAAATATCCAGGCTCCGTTCAGAAAATACCAAATTGGTAATAGTAATATATATACAATTGCCACTTGTAGCATAGACGATTCTTAATACTTAATTATAGGATTATAGGGGCGATCTCAAACTGCCATGCCAACCAGTATGATGAATACATCGAATAGTTTGGGGAAGGCATAAAACGAAAAAAAAAATCGTAGCAAAAAGAAGTGGTACTGGGACCATTTGTACTATATGTGCAAATAGAATTCGGATAGATCTTTCCCCGGAGTAGAACATGAACCTAAAAGAATTGAAAGGACCCATTCAGGAACAAGAAAATAACATCGTGATTTGAATCACGACGAAACAATACATCAATGAAAGGTTAATTCAAGAAATTAAGTTCAGTAATAAATTCTTTTTTTTTAGGGGAGGTGCCGGTGCCCAAAACTTATGTTTTTTGAAAAATATAAGAAAAACCCCTTTATTTTCATTAGAAAAACAGAAATCTGTTACAAAAAAAAAGAGATAGGATTGGAATCGACACATTGATTCTTTTTTCGCAATTTTTTTGAACCGTATGCATCCAAAGATGCGCGTACGGTTCAAAAGGGATAAAATTTTGTCCTAATCAACCGACTTTATCGAGAAAGATTACTTTTCTTAGGCCAAGAAGTTGATAGCGAGATCTCAAATCAACTTGTTGGTCTCATGGTATATCTCAGTATAGAAGATGATACTAGGGATCTTTATTTATTTATAAACTCCCCCGGCGGGTGGGTAATACCAGGAATAGCTATTTATGATACTATGCAATTTGTTTCGCCCGATGTACATACAATATGCATGGGATTAGCCGCTTCAATGGGATCTTTCATTCTGGTCGGAGGAGAAATTACCAAACGTCTAGCATTCCCTCACGCTTGGCGCCAATGAGTTTTTATTTGAAAAAAAAAGAAGAAGACTATGCCTTCGCCATATCAAATGTAAATAATAGGTAATAATAGCATGGCACTTCGAGTTCGATATGAACAAACTAGTATTGTTTTTCCTAACATGAGATTTTGTATCGAGATAGTAGTATGAAACGAAGGTTATTTCCGATTTGATCTTACGGGTCGGGAGTACGTTTCAGCGTCACAAACCGTTTTTCTTCCACACCAGAAGAGAAGTCTCTTTCTTATATTTATGTTACGAAAGAAAGAGTACAAAAATGAAAAAAAAAAAGATCATTTTCCTTATTTGATCGTATTAAAAAGAAACTTTGGGATTGCTAAATCACAGACGAGATAAATATAGAAAGCAACAGAACCATCATAGTATTTTTTGACTCTTATAATAGGAAAAGAAGGGTGGTAAATGGATCATTCAACGATCTGGATCGGATGGATTCCATTTTTTCTTCGATAGAATAGAAGAGAGGAAAAAGGAAATTCCATTGCAGAGCCGTATGCAATGCACAAAGGATGCCTGTACGGCTGTTCAAGTCTATTTATTTTTTTTCTTCTTGTTTTTTTTATCCCTTACTTTAGCCCAATCCTGCGAAATAGAAGAACCGTTCATGCATGATGTTATATCAATATTATCAGGGTTATGATTCACCAACCTGCTAGTTCTTTTTATGAGGCGCAAGCAGGGGAATTTATCCTGGAAGCAGAAGAACTACTGAAACTTCGCGAAACCCTCACAAAGGTTTATGTACAAAGAACGGGCAACCCTTTATGGGTTATATCCGAAGACATGGAAAGGGATGTTTTTATGTCAGCAACAGAAGCCCAAGCTCATGGCATTGTTGATCTTGTAGCAGTCGAAAATGAAAATACTGGAGATTTCGTGTAAATACACGATTCTTTTTCATTTTCAAGGCATAATTCGAATTTTCCGCGATTTGATATTGAATGGAAATAATTCATAATCATCAATCATCAGGTTAAGATCGATCTAAACCAACCTATTTTATTATATATGTATGATATGCCGACAATTAAACAACTTATTAGAAACACAAGACAGCCAATAAGAAATATCACGAAATCGCCCGCACTTCGAGGATGTCCTCAGCGTCGGGGAACATGTACTAGGGTGTATGTGCGACTCGTTTAGATCATGAGTTGGAACAAACGAAACAATTTTTCCGTTACCAATCACAAGTACCAATGAATAGGATAGATAGAGTGGAAAAAAGCCATTTTTACTATTTAAAAATGAGAATCTATCATATACCTATATTTTTGTGTATGAAATTTATGGTTTCCGTTGGTGCAAATCCAATCACCTCAATTTGAGATGAGAAGCAATTCCCCATTGGTAGCAACTAGTTATTCCATTAAGCGGAGGAAATAGTACTATAAGAAGCAAAAAGTTATGTTTCTATTCTTGAAAGAACGGACTAACAGGGTCAGCTACCTAGCCAACTTTCATAATTAAATGCCGTCACTGTATGGATAGCCTTTTTTGTGAAAAGAGCTATTACTGTATAATTATAATTGATTGGTAGAGCCAAAGAGAGTGAACTATACAAGTTCACAATAACATTTGATTAAATGAAAGAAGAGGCTCCGGTGTATAGAGAGGACCTCACCGTTTATGAAGTAACCATAGAAACGATGGAACCCACTATTTTTTTTCTGTTATTTATTTAATATTGTTATGTTATAAAATTTCTTATTTCCAGGTATTTTACCTGGAAGGAATAAAAAATCGTGGTTGGGAAGGTCATAGTAGCAAAAGCCATTGGAATTTTTTTTTTATATATCGGAATAATCCGTTTTGTTATTAATCAACCGGGGGATAAAAGGATGACTGAAAGAAGAGAAATCAATTAGTTATTCATTCATTAAAGTTTAATTTGATTCAATGACCAGAGTTAGACGAGGATATATAGCTCGGAGACGTCGAACAAAAATTCGTTTATTTGCATCAACTTTTATAGGGGCTCATTCAAGACTTACTCGAACCATTACTCAACAGAAAATGAGAGCTTTGGTTTCCTCTCATCGAGATAGGGGCAGGCAAAAGAGGGACTTTCGTCGTTTGTGGATCACTCGGATAAATGCAGCTGCTCGCGAGAACGGGGTATTCTATAGTTATAGTAGATTAATACACAATCTGTACACGAAGCAATTGCTTCTTAATCGTAAAATACTTGCGCAAATAGCTATATCAAATAAGAATTGTCTTTACATGATTTCCAATAAGATTATCAAATAAAAGAAATTTTTAAGTCATATATAGGATATAGGAATGATTGAAACAGAATTGAATTCCCCGGAGAATGGACTCCGGGAAGATAGAATAAAAATAAATTAAGTAAAAATTCAGTTAAGTAGTAGGAATGAATGAACATCTTTCAAAAAAAAAAAGATTTATTCTTTCCTATTTGTTGTTTCTTATAACACAACAATCAAATCTGGATTTGAGGCTTTTTCGAACAAAACATCAATCTGAGCTTGAATTCCGATTGGAGTTTTGAATCAATGAAAGAGTATATCTATTTATTTCTGGTTCTAGGACCGGTAGTTCTAGGGATCGACTCGGCTCTCTCAAACTGTTTTTCATTATTAAGAAAAGGTAACAAAGATAAAATACGGGCTTGTTTTATAGCAATAGTAATTAATCGTTGTTGTTTCAAGGTCAATCTATTCACCCGTCTAGATAATATTTTTCCTTGTTCACTAATAAATCGACTAATTAAACTCATGTTTCTATAATCAATTCGATCCCCCGATTCAATTGGGGGAAAACGCCTACGAAAAGATCGCTTGGATTTACGAAAGGGTTGCTTGGATTTATCCATGGTTTATTCCTTATCTCTAAAATTCTATTTCTTTATTCATTTCAGATCCAACCAAAATAGGTTTTATTTGTATTTGTATATTATATACATATGTATATATGTTAAGGTTAAGTTCTTCCTTTTCCTGCTCCTTTGAAAGATCAAATACACGTTCCGTTCGATCTATTTCTTTATTTCCCCATGAATCGTATGCTTGTGACAATAGCGACAAAATTTTCTCAAATCTAATCGACTGGGTGTATTGTGTCGATTCTTTTGAGTAATATATCTAGAAATGCCTGGCGCTTTCTTATTGACACCATTTTGGACACAACTGGTACATTCCAAAATAACTCTAACTCGCACATCTTTACCCTTAGCCATGAACCCCCTTTGATTTTTTGTTTGATCGACTTAACTCTTCTATTTTCGACCCGAACCTAAGAAGACGAAAAGAACAAAAAAGAAAAAAATCAATAGTAATAGAAGTTACTAACTAGAAATTCCATTTCTAAAGATTTCGTTGTAATTCTAATTAATATTAATAGAATATTATATATAGTATAGTAATAATGTAAGTAATACAATTTTTTTCTAACTATGAATCATTCCTACCCTACCTTAATCCCAGTATTTCATTTAAGTATTTTTTTCTATGCTATGATTTTGTGGAGCTTTTTTGTACCTTAGACTGGACCTCCTTTCCATTTCTGTTCTCCAAAATGGGATCTTTAGATCCACTGGATTTTTGCTGAGGTTCCATATACTTTTTCTTTCTCTTTCCTTCCTATCCTAAAGAACCGAAAAAAGGGAGGGCGAAGTTTTAGTCACGTCACGTAGAATTGTATCTCAAAATTTCTTTATCTTTATTTTTTCGCATATTAATAACTAGTAACTAGAATTAAAAAAAAGGGAATGACAAAGCATCTGGGAATAAACGATTAATTTCTATCAATAGACCCGCTAAAGACCCAAACCATAGAGTAGTTAGCACAGGTGCTGTGGAAAGATATGTTTTTATATCTCGCATTGAAAATCCTCCTTCTTTATTGTAATACATATATGGTCAGATGCTGTAGTTCAAGATCATTTGTATTTTTTTTTTGTACGGAATTTGTAACAAAACAAAAAGAAATATGTACAATGAACAGTAGATGAGATTTTCCTATCCCTGTCCCTAAAAAAGAAAAAGGACTCTTCTTCTTCCTAAGCATTACCAATAAATATTCATTCTTTT